AATGGCATTTCTAGTTTGCATGGTCCAATCATTGATCCTGAAAAATTCAATTTCTACAATAAATTTTGGTAGGTCACTGGCATAGTTAGTTCCCTATCCATGATTCGGCTATTTACTGAAAAACTATTCCTGGAATATGGGAAGAATCTCTTGGGTGGTGGCGATAAAGAAAAAGATTGCAATGTTGTTTAGCTTGCTTTTGTAAAAAATCAAAATAACAAACTTTCCAATTTGACCTAACCCGCGGATCTTTTTTTCAGTCATTCATTGAATGAAAAATCACGACAAGTGATGGAGATACGCGATTTAAATAACGGAAAATCAAATATTTTAGAATAGTATCTAAAATGACTGGAAATGTGGAAACAAGACCTGATATAATTTGATCATTCTGAGCAAATCCAAAATCTTTAGAGACGGAACCAATCATTAGTTCCCAACCATGGGTCGAATGGAATCCTAGACATAAATCTGTTAATAAAATAATGAAAAAAGCTTTTATTGTGTCACTTAAGTTATATAGGAATTCTCGAACCCATGAGTTAAGAATAAGAAGCTCTTGATTACCCAGACTGGAATAACCACTTAGAATAACAAAACAAAGTATGTTTGTCGAGAAGTGCAAAATTGCATGGATATGATCTTCGTTGTGCGTCGTGATCAATTGGATGGTTTCTTTGTATATTTCGGTACGAAGATTTTGTGAACGTAGTTCCGGGTATTCCTTTAGCATTTCATCCAAGAGGAATAGTTCCTTGAATTCTATGAATTTTTTTACAATAATCTTTTCTTGAATGATATTCAAGAAAATCTCAGGTTGCTTAGTATTCCACCAATCAGTAACCCAATATTCCAGACTTTTTTGAAATGTGAAAGAGATGCACCAGGGCAAAAAGACTATAGGTGTAAGATATAGAAGGAGAATGAATGCTTTCTTTTTTGCCATTTTTCGTCTTTCTTTATTTAATGAAGGAACTCAGCTTCCGTTTTATCTCATTCGTCAACTATATAAGATGATAATAATGTTTCTATCAAGCATAAGTTCTATTACAAGTCATAGAAAATCTATAATCTATTCCCGCATTTTTTTATTTTCGATTCGGGAATTAGTTCTTGAATAATTAGTTTAGTTCTTGAATTTAGAAACAATAAAGAAATAGACTAAAAATCGAAAGAATCCACTGCCAATTTTGGCATGACGAAAAAAGAAATTCTTTCATCAAAGGACATCAATTACTCAGATTCGAAGCAATTATACCTATTAATGAATAGACGGAGGAACACTTCGCGTAATGAATATTAGTCGGATTTGAAATCCAAAGAGGGCCCCTTCTATCAAAACAAAATCTCTTTTTCCGAAGAAAGCATTCATTTTTTCAGTTTCATTTTCTTTTTTCAAAGTACTTCGATTGGTACACGCAAGAAATAGGCCAATTCTGCAGCTTTTTGTTCAATTTCTCGTGAAGTTAAATTCTCGTCAATACGAGTCAGGGGGATGGCCCCCTGTCCTATGATTTCCATATAAAGGATACGACGAGTAGAAATACCCTCTTTAACTTCTATTCTGATGGACTGAATATCTTTCATAAGAAATTGAAGAAAAACACGACGATTTTTTCCAGGAAATCCCCAACGAAAAATACACACTATTCCCGCTTTTTTATCGAATCGATCATAACCACTACCCACATTCCACCAAATTGTACACCACAAATACGAACTAATAAAGAGACCCGCGATTCCATAAAAAGACATCACGATTCCTTGTGGAAAAAAAAGAATTTGCTGAGACGGAAATAAAGATAACAAATTCCTACCAAGATAACTGGAAATTCCAACCAATAAGAACCCGAATGAACCTAAAAAAAGGATAAAGGCCCAGCAGAAATTACTAGTTTTTCGAGACCCCGCTATAAGTTCTACCCATATACGTTCTGATCGCCAACTCATATTAGATCCAGTTCTGTTTTATTGGAATTATTAGAATAAATAAACCAAACCCAAGTAAATGAATTTGACTTGATTCTTCTTTGTTTCTGAAGTAACTCTCATCAACTAGCACTATTATGGTGTAAACCTTTAGGAGTGATTATTCATCAAATCGCTCCCAGATCTAAAAAAAATATACTTGATTTGTGCCTATTGTCCGTATCTAAAAAATCTTGTTCTTTTGAACATAAAGAAATAAAGAAGCCATTGCAAGTGCCGGAAATACTAGGCCCACTAAAGGCACAAAAATGGAGGGTAAGTTTATCATAGAATGGGTACCTCGATTTAATATTTGTACCTGCTATATATAATTCTAATAAAATTATAGAATATTTAATTTATATATCTCATTTTTGTCTTATATTGTTATAAAGATAGTCTATAATCAATAGAATTAATCAATAGAATTAAAATATACTTAGTATGACTCAATGGATCACTTTTTTCGATAAGTATTTTTTTATGGATTCTACTCTACTCATCCTATTAACTAACCGAATATATATTCGGTTAGTTAATAGGATGAGTAGAGTAGAAAAGAGTATATTGAGGAGTATAAAATAGAATCTAATTCAAATTTATATATATATCATAAAAAATTAATAAAAAATAGAAAGAATGAATGTAAAACGTAGAACTAAAAAAAAATGGATTGATTTCGCCTTCTATTTCCGCAAGGAACAAAGGTATGATAATACACTTTTTCATTTTTTTTTGAAAAAGCAAAAAAATCTTTTAAGCTCTGCTAAATTTTTCACAAAGGGAAGAAAACATGGAGCTTAAATAACTCACTTAAAACCCCTTTTAAAGGATTACGCGGTACGATTGAATCAAATAAGCCCTTATGGAATAAATATTCAGCTGCTTGTGAACCTTCGGGTATTTTCTTATTCAACGTTTCTTCAATTACTCTTTTACCCGCAAATGCAATGTAAGCATTGGGTTCGGAAATAATGATATCGCCCAACATGCCGAAACTGGCGGTCACCCCACCGGTAGTAGGAGATGTAAGGATGGATACATAGAATAACCTTTTATTTTTTTGATACTCATATAAAGCAGAACATATTTTAGCCATTTGCATCAAGCTCAGACTTCCTTCTTGCATACGTGCTCCTCCGGACGCACATATTAGAATAAGAGGTAAATGTTGATTACCAGCATGTTCGACCAAACGGGTTATTTTCTCGCCTACTACGGATCCCATACTACCCCCCATAAACTCAAAATCCATGATCCCAATTGCTACAGGAATCCCGTTTAGTTGACCTGTGCCTGTTTGAACAGCCTCAGTTAATCCTGTCTGTCTTTGATAAGAATCCATACGATTCTTATAGGATTCCTCTTCCGAATGAAATTGAAGGGGATCCGTAGAGACCATGTCTTCATGCATAGGATTCCAAGTACCTGGATCAATCGAGAATTCGATTCTCTCTGAACTGCTGATTTTCAAATGATATCCACAGTGTTCACAAATATTCAGTTTTGATTTCAACAATTTCCTATAATTTAATCCATAACAAATTTCGCATTCAATCCATAAATGCTTGAATTTTTGAGTTTCAGCGAGATTTTTAGAATTCTCTCTTTTAGTTAAATTCTCATTCGTCAAAGTTGTTTTTATGGAAGAGCTCTTGCTTTCACTACTATTTCTGCCCTTACCACAAATAGAAGTATAAAAGTAACTGTCATTGTATTTATCACTTTCACCTAAAATGTGACTAACAATACAGATTTGAGAACGAAGATAACTTTCAATGCAATTATGAATGTCATTTTTCCAACTAGATTTAGTATCATACATGTAATGATTATTATGTCTCTTAGAGACATTATTCAGATAGCTATAATTCTTATTATAACTATCAAAAAAACTTTCTGGTTCACTTTGAAAAGAAGGATCATTAGAAATCTCCAAAGATTGATTTTCAATATCAAAATATATGGAATAACGGTTCCTTTTGCTATTGTTATCCCTAACTAAAAGAATCTTATCAGATAGGAAATTTCGAATGTTCCTGACACCGACTAAATAATCAACATTACTGTAATTAGAATTGTCACTATCATTCCAACTAGGAAAGTTTTTTTCCATATCAATCAAAATTGGGTCTTCACTTGCACTGGTATTTTCAACAGGACCAAAACTATCCATTGAGTTACTTAGCCCACACCTGTATTCTAACTGCCTATAAAACAGCATAGAATTGAACCACAATTTTTCCATAGAGTTTTTTCCTCTATTAACATTAAAATACAATAGATGAATAGTCATTCGAAGAAAAATCATTAAACATAAACATAGAATATTTTGAATATTCTATCACATTTTTACTAATATAAATCCAATCACTAAGATTGGTAACTAGTAATAAGGAGCAAGTGGGTATAAAAAAAATCATTCTTTTTAGTGAGAACACATAGTATTATTTCACTATGTATGTCACTATATGTGCTGGAATTCCTTTTCATCAATTATAGTACCCCTCTTTTATTGCCCCCCTCGTTTTTCTTCTAATCAAATCCTTTTTTCTTCATTGTATTTAATAGAAGTAATAGAATTATTGGGTAATAGAATTCTTGAGAGAATTTTGAATTGGTATTTACTTGGTCCAGGATCTTTTAGCTTTTCCTTGAATCATTAGGTTTAGACATTACTTAAGGGATCTTAAATCGTTTCAAAAAAAAAAACAGCAACATACCAACCATTTCAAATTTCTTTGAATTATACAAATTCAGGATTCTCTCCCGCAATACACTTTGGCTTGCAATAGTTTTTTTTATCAATTCCAACAAAATTTACTATTGTTTCCCTTGCTCAAATTTTATTTTTATCTTTTCGCTTTCTCTATAAAAACGATACTTAATAAGTTGTTATAATTTATTTTTTTAATTTTCCCTACCCTTGCATACTTGCCCCTGAGAAAAAAGATCAACTCGAGCTCCATCGTGTATTATTTAGATCATCAACTGTCCCCCAAACACCCAGTTCCAGTGGAACAAAAGAAACGATGTCGAGCCAAGAGCACTCCTATTTCCATATACTAGAAAAAATAGTGGATGGAAGAATCCACAGATAATCTAATCATGTCTTTCAAGTTGCACGTTGCTTTTATCGTTTCGAACAAAGTTTTATTTGGATCCAGTATGGAATTGATTCCATTATGGAATTGTGAATAGTCTTAGATTCAATCGATACATAATAACCCATCCTTTTTACTTCTTGGTCTTGGTTTTCCTTCTATATGAAGACAATTTCAAAATCTAAAGTAAAAAACCGCAAATTTATTCGATATTGTATGAATAAGATTCATATTCGATAGTTTGTTTTGTAAAAAATAAAAAGAATGAATTTTATCAATTTTGAATTGAATTTTTTTCTTATATTATTAAGATATAATATTATTATATATATTAATATTATCTATCTGTAAATGATTCCAAAAAAATCGAATTTGACGATTGATGTGGATTCAAAAGCGACTCTATTTAGATTATAGACGAATAATTCAAAAAGGGTCATTTTTATCCCGCGATACAATTTTTATTCAAATAGGATATACATCATGAATGGATATACTCTGGGACGGAAGGATTCGAACCTCCGAATAGCGGGACCAAAACCCGATGCCTTACCGCTTGGCGACGCCCCATTTTTTTTATTCGACATTCATAAACACTATTAATAGTATTAGTTATTCGTCAATTCCATCTGAAAAAAGTGATTGTTGCTAGGAGTTTAATATCCGTAGAGATATAGAATAGAAAAAAACTGAAATTATTGATCATTACATAGAATTCAATTAAGATATTCTATGAAAGTTCCTCTTTTTTTTTCAGACTGGAAGGATTTTGAACTAGATAAGTTCAAATAAAATAAGGATTTTGGAAGGTCGGATTGTATTTGATTCTTTTTATTTTTCCTAATTTTCATTATTTTATAATATGTTAAATATATTTAATATATATATTTCATTTAATTTTTTTTAATATATTCAATATTATATATTCATAAAAAGCAATATTTATTTTCTATTAGAATAATTCTAATATTCTATTTTATTATTATATTATTATATTAGAATATTAGAATATATATATTCTATTTTATATGGACAAAAATATACAATAAAGATTTTGACAATAAATAAAGATTGTACAAATTTTAAAGAACAAAATGTTTGTTATGCTTAATATCTTTAGTTTGGTCTGTATTCATATTCACTCCGCTCTTTATTCAAGTACTTTTTTGTTGGCAAAATTACCCGAAGCCTATGCCTTTTTGAATCCAATTGTAGATATTATGCCAGTAATACCCTTACTCTTTTTTCTTTTAGCTTTTGTTTGGCAAGCTGCTGTAAGTTTTCGATGAAATAGTGAATTTGAATAAGAATCCTACGGAATTTATTCGCAACTAAAAATAAGAACATTTAAACAATTTAAAAGATCAGATAAGTCTTACTGTGTGAATCCTCGATTCAAATATTGAGATTTTTTGATAGACAAGAAAAAGAAGGACCATCTCATTGTTTCCTCATTCTTACGTTTTTTCCACTTACAAATCCTTCTATTATTAGATTTGTATTAGATTTGAGTGTACCATCAGTATCCGAGTTGTGGATATGAAAAAAGATTAGAATACAAATCTTGATAATAGTATATCGTTAATCATAAAAAAAATAAAAAAAAATAAAGGGCTTTTACTACATACAAATACAAAGAAATTTCGGAATTTTTCTATTTCTTTAAAATCACTTAATTTCTTAGAAATTTTGTATCAAAAGAAACATAATGTGTTGTGTTATATAAGAGAATCCCCTTTCTCTGTCTCTGTCGGTTTTTTAATTATCTTGGAGATTTTTGAATGCTTACTCTAAAACTATTTGTTTACACGGTAGTAATATTCTTTGTTTCTCTTTTCATCTTCGGATTCCTATCTAATGATCCGGGACGTAATCCAGGACGTGAAGAATAAAAAAAACTATTTTTAGTTTTCTATGTTTTCCTTGTTTGTGCTAGATTTTGAAAAACTTTTAGGATTTTTTCTATTTTACATCTTTAACTGGTAATTATCAAAATCAAACATAGAAAATTCAAAAGAAAAAAATACTAACTCACGGGCGGAAACGGAAAGAGAGGGATTCGAACCCTCGGTACAAAAATTTGTACAACGGATTAGCAATCCGACGCTTTAGTCCACTCAGCCATCTCTCCCCAATTGAGATATCTATATATATATATATATTGTTTATGTTAGATTGCATAACCAAACAAAGTAGGGGTTGAAAAAAGACTTTTTTGTTTAGATCTTATATATTCTTTTTCTATTTCTAATGGATTGGATTTCTATTCAGTATTATAATGAACATTATAGATATAGAACCTTCCAGATACATATACTTTTCTATAGTATATCATTATTTTTAGATTTTTCATATTCTTTATATTCATTATCTAAATTTTTTGATAATCTCATTCTACGTTTAGATTTCTATTAATGTTTATATTAGA